GAAATACGATCGGAGGGGGCTAATTCGAATCCTTCAGGTAAAATAAGAACAGCCCCCACATTCAAAGATCCCCGTTTCCCATTAGAAAGAACCTGTTTCAGTTGGATATCATAGGGAATTCTAACAACTGCTTCAAATACAGTATCCGGAAGTACCGCTTGTGGAACCTCAATATCCACGGGCTTATTGGCTAAATGACAATTGGCGCATACAATACGCCCAGTAGCTTCTCGTGGATTCTCATAACCCTGTTGTGCAAAAATGGGATATGCGTGTGAAATAGATGTCCAAGTTATTACATATATAAATATAATGACCGATACGAAAATGGATCGAGTCATCTGTTCCTTTATCCAAGAAAAAATATTTCTATTTTGCATGGTACAATCATTGATCCCGAAAATTTCTACAATAAATTGGGTAGGTTGCTAGTAGAGTTCCCTATCCACGATTCTGCTATTTTACTGGGATCCAGGAGTCATGTCCCGGATCGGTAGAAACTTAAAAAATAAGTAACATTTTGAATGGTTTGTTTATGTACGAAGTAAAAAAAACATTATGATTAGATTTATATCAGTAGATCATTTTTAGTCATTCATTGAATGATAAATGACTACAAGTGACGGAGATACACGATTTAAATAACGGAAGATCCAATATTTCAAAATTGTATCTAGAATGACTGGAAAGGTGGAAACAAGACCAGATATAATTTGATTATTATGATAAAATCCAAAATCCTTGTAGACAGAACCAATCATTAGTTCCCAACCATGAGGCGAGTGGAATCCAATACATAAATCCGTTAATAAAAGAATAGAAAAAGCTTTTATTGTGTCGCTTAAGTTATAGATAAATTTCCGAACCCAAGAATTAATAATACCAAGTTCTTCATTACCCAGAATAGAATAACCACTTAGAATAGCGAAGCTTATTATATTTGTCGAAAAATGTAAAATGGTATGGATATGATCCTCATTGTACATTTTGACCAATTGGATCGTTTCTTTGTGTATTCCTATATGAAGCTTTTGTATATGTGTATCGGGGTACTCCTTTATCATTTCGTCCAAAAGGAAGAGTTCTTCTAATTCTATGAATTTTTCCAGAACGTTCTTTTCTTGAATATTATTCAAAAAAACTTCGGATTGCCCAGCATTCCACCAATTAGTAACCAAAGATTCCATACTTTTATTAAATGAGAAAGAAATCCACCAGGGCAAAAAAACTATAGATGTAAGATATAGAAGGGGATTGAATGCTTTCTTTTTTGGCATTTTTAATCTGTGAATTGTTAATGAAACCACCTCATTCCTCGATTCTATCCAATCTGATATTTCCATGAAACATGAGTTCTATAACAAACAGGGTATTGAATCCACAGACCCCCTTTATTTTATTTAATTTAAATTGAATTAATTTTTTAATTAAAGGGCTAATCCTTAGATCTGGAAACAATATTTTTTTTATTATGTCTTCATTCGAAGCAATTGTATCCTTTCGCTGAATGCCCTAACGAGCCACTTCAAGTCAAGAAATGCATATTTTTCGAATTTCGAGACAAAACAAAAACAGAATTGAATTACAAGATATGATCCATCTATATCTAACATATCAATTAAAAAATATTGGACCCCAAAAATATGAAGTATATATATAGTCTTAGTTTTTCGGATATATATGATGAATCCATACTTAGTATACTTGTTACGAGTATGAAAAAATGGAGTTGATTTCCATATACAATCCATCAAAAACTTTTGGTGGAAAAAGCGCTTTGTTTTCTGTTTTCTGGTTGTTTCACACGCGTCTGCTTTTGCTCGAATGAGCGACCTGAAAAAACAAAACAGAACTCAATGCTGCGAAAGCATTCATTCTTCAATTCATTTCAAAATACTTCAATTGGTACGCGCAAAAAATAGGCCAATTCCGCAGCCTTTTGTTCAATTTCTCGTGGAGTCAAATTCTCATCAGTACGAGTCAAAGGAATGGCACCCTGGCCTCTGATTTCCATATAAAGTACACGCCGGGAATAAATACCTTCTTTAACCTCTATTCTAATCGACTGAATATCTCTCATAAGGAATCGAAGAAAGATTCGACGATTTCTTCCAGGGAATCCCCAACGAAAAATACACACTATTCCTTTTTTTCTATCGAATCTATCATAACCACTACCCACATTCCACGAAATTGTGCACCACAAATAGGAGCTAATGAACATACCCGCGATCCCATAGAAAGACATCACGATCCCTTGTGGGAAAAAAAGGATTTGCTGAGAAGGAAATAAGGATATCAGATTCCTACCAAGGTAACTAGAAGTTCCAACCAATAAGAATCCCAGTGAACCTAAAAAAAGGATACAGGCCCAACATAAATTACTTGTTTTTCGAGACCCCATTATAAGTTCTATCCATATATGTTCTGATCGCCAGTTCATACTAGATCCAGTTGTTTAATTTTATTGAAATTTAGAGAATAACCAAAATTTGACTTTCTTTTTTTGTTCCTGAAGCAACTCTTATCAACTAGCACTCTTATTATGATGTGAACCATTAGGAGTAATTCATCGAATCGCTTAGATATAAAAAAGGATCCCCCTCATATAATCCCACTATAGATATCTACATACATAGAGATATTTTTACTTTCCATTTCATACATCTGCGGACCCCCTTTTGAATATATAATCTATTTATCCCCATATATCATCCCATGATGTTTCCACGCGCATAATAGCTCTTTCATTTGTGTTCGGAAGAATCCACATGTTGTATCCTATGTCCACTAAATAGATAGATAAATTTAAATAGATATAGATATCTGTATTATGACCCAAGTCCGAGTCTTGAAAAAAAAAAATGAACGAGATTTGGTCCCGTCGAATCTAGATAATCTTGTTTTTTTGAACATGAAGAGATAGGGAAGCCATTGCAATTGCTGGAAATACTAGACCCACTAAAGGCACAAAAAAAGAGGGTAAGTTGAAAGTTGTCATAGAATGGATACCTCGATTTAATATTTTGTACCTGTTATAAAGATATCTTATGATAAGTATATCTATTATCAGTATATAATAATAGGTACAAGAAACGTAGAACTAAATAAGTGTACCTATTCACTTTTATATAATATATATTTATTATTATTGTTCTCTTATACTTATCTTCTAATAAATACCAAAAAAGGTTCTTACTTGGAGAATAATTATATCTATAATAAATACGTAATGTAATAAAATAACATGAATTTTTCCTAATTTAGGAGAAAAATTAACTCTTTTATCCTATTGATAGAGCCTTCCCGATTACTAATCATGCATTATATAGGTAGAAATAAAATGGATCTGTAGCAAATAAGAAAAGTGATTATCAACAACTTATGATCCGTTATACAATTGTATTTTATAACCTCAAGTAAAACTCCGTGCTTATTATTTTTTATTTTCACTTTGATTACCATAAACTAAATAAAATGGAAACTAAATACTTGTAAACTTCAAATAAAAAAAACAGAATTAAATGATCTACTTGATTCAATTTTGATTCAAAGGACAGAAACCGTGAAGCTGAAATAACTCACTCAGAACACCCTTTAAAGGATTACGTGGTACGATTGGGTCGAATAAGCCCTTATGGAATAAATACTCAGCTTCTTGTGACCCATCAGGTACTGTCTTATTCAATGTTTGTTCAATTACTCTTTTACCTGCAAATGCAATGTAAGCATTAGGTTCGGCAATAATGATATCTCCTAACATACCAAAACTGGCAGTCACCCCACCGGTTGTAGGAGATGTAAGGATTGATACGTAGAATAACTTTTTATTTGATTGATAATCATATAAAGCTGAAGATATTTTAGCCATTTGCATCAAGCTCAAACTTCCTTCTTGCATGCGGGCTCCCCCCGAAGCACACACTATAATAAGGGGTAGAGAGCTATTAGTAGCATATTCGATCAAACGGGTGATTTTCTCGCCTACTACGGATCCCATACTGCCCCCCATAAACTGAAAATCCATAATCCCAATTGCGATGGAAATACCGTTTAATTGACCTATGCCTGTTTGAACAGCCTCAGTTAACCCTGTCTTTTTTTGATAAGAATCAATACGATCTTTATAAGGCTCCTGCTCCGAATGAAATTCAATGGGGTCCACCGAAACCATGTCCTCATCCATAGCATCCCAAGTGCCTGGATCAATCAAAAGTTCGATTCTTTCTGAACTACTCATTTTCAAATGATATCCACATTGTTCACAAATATTCCGTTTTAACCTAAAAAATTTCTTATAATTTAATCCATAACAATTTTCGCATTGAACCCACAAATTCCTGTATTTTTTACTTATATCGAGATCACTTCCACTTGCGCTAGTTTGTATACTGATGAAACTATCACTGTCAATACTATTTACGCTTTCACTACAAATGTAACTATAAATGTAATTCTTACTGTAATTGTCACTACCGCTTGAAATGTAACTATCAATATGGATTTCAGAACGAAGATAACTCTCAATGCAACTAGTAATGTGATTATTCCAACTATATTGAGTATCATACATGTAACGATTGTAGTAGTGATTGTCACTCTTAGGTCCATCATTCGGATAACTATAATTTAGGCAACTAGAAAAAAAACCGCCCAATTCACTCAAAAAAGAACGATCGTCTTCAACCTCAAAAATAAAATTTTCAATATCCAAATATATGGAATAATTTTCACCATTACTATCCTTAACTAAAAAAGTGTCATCACAGATCAAACTCCGAATGTTGCTGACACCAAATAAAGGATCAATATTATTAGAGCTGTCACTATCAATCCAACCATGAATCATGTTATTTATAACAGGTTCTTCACCCCCATTTGTATTTCCAACGGGTCGAATACCCTCTAGTGATTTACTTAACCCGCACCCGTGTTCTAACTCCTCCTTAAACAACATCGAATTGAACCGCCATTTTTCCATAGAGCCTTCCCGCCCTCCT